GCTAACGTAGCTTACCAAAAGCATAACACTGAAGATGTTAAGACGAGCCCTAGAAAGCTCCGTGGGCACAAAGGCTTGGTCCTGGCCTTACTAACAACTCTAACTAAACTTACACATGCAAGTATCCGCACCCCTGTGAGAATGCCCTACAGTTCCCTGATTGGGAACAAGGAGCTGGTATCAGGCACCCTAACCCATCCGCCCACGACACCTTGCTTAGCCACACCCTCAAGGGAACCTCAGCAGTGACAAACATTAGGCCATAAGTGAAAACTTGACTCAGCCAAAGTTAAGAGGGCCGGTAAAACTCGTGCCAGCCACCGCGGTTATACGAGAGGCCCAAGTTGTTAATCACCGGCGTAAAGCGTGGTTTAGAAGCCCAGACCCACTAAAGCCGAACACCCTCCAAACTGTCGTACGCTTCCGAGGGTAAGAAACCCAATTCGCGAAAGTAGCTTTATAACATCTGACCCCACGAAAGCCAGGAAACAAACTGGGATTAGATACCCCACTATGCCTGGTCCTAAACATTGATGGCACATCACACCTGCCGTCCGCCAGGGTACTACGAGCATCAGCTTAAAACCCAAAGGACTTGGCGGTGCTTCAGATCCACCTAGAGGAGCCTGTTCTAAAACCGATAACCCCCGTTCAACCTCGCCCCTTTTTGCCTACCCGCCTATATACCACCGTCGTCAGCTTACCCTGTGAAGGCCGCATAGTGAGCAAGACTGGCATAAAACCCTGAACGTCAGGTCGAGGTGTAGCTAATAAAGGGGAAAGAAATGGGCTACATTCACTAATTCAGTGTACACGAATGGTGTAATGAAAACTTATACACAGAAGGAGGATTTAGTAGTAAGCAGCAAATAGAGAGTCTTGCTGAATTTGGCTCTGAAGCGCGCACACACCGCCCGTCACTCTCCCCAAGCCCCCATACCACATACCTAAACAACCAAAATCGCTAAGGGGAGGCAAGTCGTAACATGGTAAGCGTACCGGAAGGTGCGCTTGGTAGATCAGGTCATAGCTTAAGTAGAAAAGCCCCTCTCTTACACCGAGAAAATATCCGTGCAAATCGGATTGCCCTGACGCCCATCAGCTAGCTCTCACCCCTAAAAACAACATATAAACCTTAATACACCCAAATACCCCCTCACCCCACCTAAACAAAACATTTTCCCACCCTAGTACGGGAGACAGAAAAGGATCTCCGAAGCTATAGAAAAAGTACCGCAAGGGAACGCTGAAAGAGAAATGAAATAATTCAGTAAAGCACAAAAAAGCAGAGATTAATACTCGTACCTTTTGCATCATGATTTAGCCAGTAAACCCAAGCAAAGAGAACTTTAGTTTGACACCCCGAAACTAGATGAGCTACTCCAAGGCAGCCTATCAATAGGGCAACCCCGTCTCTGTGGCAAAAGAGTGGGAAGAACTTCGAGTAGAGGTGACAGACCTATCGAATCTAGTTATAGCTGGTTGCCCGAGAAATGGACAGAAGTTCAGCCTCCGACCTTCTTCACTCACCAAGCAAAGCCATAAAGGCCCCACAGACAACAAGAAGCTCAGAGAGTTAGTCAGAGGGGGTACAGCCCCTCTGACCCAAGACACAACTTTTTAGGGAGGAAAAAGATCACAGTAACCAAAGGAAAATGTCCCAGTGGGCCTAAAAGCAGCCACCCGAACAGAAAGCGTTAAAGCTCAAACATCTACTTAGCCTAGTTATTACGACAACCCCGTCTTAAGCCCCCAATCCTACCGGGCCCTCCCATGCATCCATGGGAAGGACAATGCTAAAATGAGTAATAAGAGGGTCTCATGCCCCTCTCCCTGCACACACGTAAATCGGATCGGACTCTCCACCGAACCTTAACGGCCCCAAACAATAGAGGGCACTGAATGAAATTCAACAACTGGAAAAATATTCAACCTCCCCCCGTTAACCCCACACCGGTGTGCAACCAAGGAAAGACCAATAGAAAAAGAAGGAACTCGGCAAACACATTAAGCCTCGCCTGTTTACCAAAAACATCGCCTCTTGAATCACAACAAATAAGAGGTCCCGCCTGCCCAGTGACTATATGTTCAACGGCCGCGGTATACTGACCGTGCAAAGGTAGCGCAATCACTTGTCTTTCAAATGAAGACCTGTATGAATGGCATCACGAGGGCTTAACTGTCTCCTTTTTCAAGTCAATGAAATTGATCTCCCCGTGCAGAAGCGGGCATAATTACATAAGACGAGAAGACCCTATGGAGCTTTAGACGCTAAGGCAGACTACGTCAAACACCCCCTAACAAGGGACTAAACTTAATAGCCCCTGCCCTGATGTCTTTGGTTGGGGCGACCATGGGGAAACAAAAAACCCCCACGTGGACAGGAAGCACTACCTAACAAACCTCCTATAACTCAGAGCCCCCGCTCTAATAACCAGAAATTCTGACCTACAAGATCCGGCAAGGCCGATCAACGGACCGAGTTACCCTAGGGATAACAGCGCAATCCCCTTCCAGAGCCCATATCGACAAGGGGGTTTACGACCTCGATGTTGGATCAGGACATCCTAATGGTGCAGCCGCTATTAAGGGTTCGTTTGTTCAACGATTAAAGTCCTACGTGATCTGAGTTCAGACCGGAGCAATCCAGGTCAGTTTCTATCTATGACGCATTCTTTTCTAGTACGAAAGGACCGAGAAGAAGGGGCCCCTGCTCTAAGCACGCCCTACCCTTACCTATTGAAAACAACTAAAATAGGCAAAAGGGGTAAGCCCAATTGCTTGAGAAAATAGCATGCTGAGGTGGCAGAGCTCGGCAAATGCAAAAGGCCTAAGCCCTTTTTACAGAGGTTCAACTCCCCTCCTCAGCTATGATCCATACACTTATAACCCACATCCTCAACCCTCTCGCCTTCATTGTCCCCGTCCTACTTGCCATTGCATTCCTAACCCTCCTAGAACGAAAAGTACTCAGCTATATACAACTACGAAAAGGCCCCAACGTAGTCGGCCCCTACGGCCTCCTACAACCCATTGCTGACGGACTCAAACTTTTTATTAAGGAACCTATCCGCCCCTCAACAGCATCCCCATTACTATTTCTAACCACCCCCATCCTGGCCCTAACACTAGCCCTTACACTCTGAGCACCAATACCGCTCCCCCACCCAATCCTAAACCTAAACCTAGGTATTCTTTTCATCCTGGCCCTCTCAAGCCTCGCTGTCTATTCAATCCTTGGCTCAGGGTGAGCATCAAACTCAAAATACGCACTCATTGGGGCTCTTCGAGCTGTAGCACAAACTATCTCCTACGAGGTTAGCCTGGGCCTCATCCTACTAAACGCTATTATTTTTACTGGGGGATTTACCCTCCAGACTTTCAACACCGCACAAGAAAGCGTATGACTGATTTTACCTGCTTGACCTCTCGCTGCAATATGATACACATCTACCCTCGCAGAGACTAACCGTGCCCCATTTGACCTCACTGAGGGGGGATCAGAACTAGTCTCTGGCTTTAACGTAGAATATGCAGGAGGCCCATTCGCCCTACTTTTCCTAGCAGAATACTCCAACATCCTCCTTATAAATGCCCTATCCACCATTCTCTTTCTAGGCGCCACCCACATCCCCTCAATACCAGAAATCACAACAATAAACCTAATAACTAAAGCAGCACTACTCTCTGCCACATTCCTCTGAGTCCGGGCCTCCTACCCACGCTTCCGATACGACCAACTCATGCACCTCATCTGAAAAAACTTTTTGCCCCTCACACTAGCACTAGTTATCTGACATCTCGCGACCCCAATTGCTTTTGTAGGCCTCCCCCCACAATTATAACCAACGGAGCCGTGCCTGAATAAAAGGGACACTTTGATAGAGTGAACTATGGAGGTTAAAATCCTCCCGGCCCCTTAGAAACTAGGGGATTGAACCCTACCTGGAGAGCTCAAAACTCTCAGTGCTTCCACTACACCACTTTCTAGTATAGTAAGCTAAATTTAAGCTATTGGGCCCATACCCCGATTCATGTTGGTTAAAATCCTTCCTATACTAATGAACCCATACATCTTGGCTATTCTCCTCTCAGGCCTGGGCCTAGGGACTACAATCACATTCGCCAGCTCCCATTGATTGCTCGCCTGAATGGGCCTTGAAATGAATACCTTAGCCATCCTCCCTCTTATGGCCCGCCATCATCACCCACGGGCTGTTGAAGCCACCACCAAGTACTTCATCACCCAAGCAGCCGCAGCCGCCATACTTCTTTTTGCAAGCACAACTAACGCCTGACTATCAGGCCAATGAAGCATTGAAGAAACATCACATCCCCTCCTAGTCACTACCATCACCCTAGCCTTAGCACTTAAACTAGGCCTCGCCCCCCTCCATGCATGATTACCAGAGGTGCTTCAGGGACTTGACCTCTCCACCGGACTTATCCTCTCCACCTGGCAAAAACTAGCCCCACTTACCCTCCTCCTCCAAATCCAGACAACCAATCCTACTGTATTAATTATCCTTGGCCTCACTTCCACTCTCGTGGGCGGCTGAGGGGGCTTAAACCAAACCCAACTGCGAAAAATCTTAGCCTACTCCTCTATTGCCCACCTTGGCTGAATAATCCTTATTTTACAATTCTCCCCATCACTAACCCTCCTTACACTCATGACATACCTAATTATGACATCCTCGATATTTCTGGCCTTTAAACTAAACAAAACAACCAACATCAATACACTTGCATCATCCTGGGCAAAAATTCCAGCACTTACTGCCCTCTCCCCACTTATCCTACTGTCCCTGGGCGGCCTCCCTCCACTCACAGGATTCGTACCAAAATGACTCATCCTTCAAGAACTAACCAAACAAGACCTTGCACTCACCGCAACTATCGCCGCCCTCAGTGCACTCCTTAGCCTATATTTTTACCTACGACTTTCCTATGCAATAGCCCTAACCATATCCCCAAACAACCTGCCAGCAACTACCCCCTGACGATTAAACTCCAACCAACTATCCCTGCCATTAGCACTCTTCACAACAACCTCCCTTCTCCTCCTCCCTATAACCCCCGCCCTTTCCGTACTCACCCTCCCTTAAGAGACTTAGGCTAGAACTCAGACCAAGGGCCTTCAAAGCCCTCAGCGGAGGTGAAAATCCCCCAGTCCCTGTAAGACTTGCGAGACACTAACCCACATCCCCTGCATGCAAAGCAGGTACTTTAATTAAGCTAAAGCCTTACTAGACAGGAAGGCCTTGATCCTACAAACTCTTAGTTAACAGCTAAGCGCTCAAACCAGCGAGCATCCATCTACTTTCCCCCGCCTGTCAAGAAGAAAAGGCGGGGGAAAGCCCCGGCAAACTACTAATTTACACCTTCGGGGTTGCAATCCGACGTGCTTCATGCACCTCAGGGCTTGGTAGGAAGAGGACTTAAACCTCTGTCCATGGGGCTACAATCCACCGCTTGACATTCAGCCATCCTACCTGTGGCAACCACACGCTGACTATTTTCCACTAATCACAAAGACATTGGCACCCTTTATTTAGTATTTGGTGCTTGGGCCGGCATAGTGGGCACAGCCTTGAGCCTGCTAATCCGGGCAGAGTTAAATCAACCGGGGGCCTTGCTTGGGGACGACCAGATCTACAATGTTATCGTCACGGCACATGCATTTGTAATAATCTTTTTTATGGTGATACCAATTATGATCGGTGGATTCGGCAACTGGCTAATCCCTCTAATAATTGGCGCCCCTGACATGGCCTTCCCCCGTATAAATAACATAAGCTTCTGACTATTGCCTCCCTCCTTCCTTCTTCTCCTCGCTTCCTCAGGCATTGAAGCCGGGGCTGGCACAGGATGAACGGTCTACCCACCACTAGCCGGCAACCTAGCCCATGCGGGAGCATCGGTTGATCTCACCATTTTCTCCTTGCACCTGGCCGGTGTCTCTTCAATCCTGGGGGCCATTAACTTTATTACAACTATTATTAATATAAAACCCCCTGCCATTTCACAATACCAAACCCCGCTATTTGTATGGGCCGTTCTTATTACCGCCGTCCTCCTTCTGCTCTCCCTCCCAGTGCTTGCTGCCGGGATCACGATGCTTCTAACGGACCGAAACCTAAACACCACCTTTTTCGACCCGGCCGGCGGAGGGGATCCTATTCTCTATCAACACCTCTTCTGATTCTTCGGCCATCCAGAAGTCTACATCCTCATTCTGCCAGGGTTTGGCATGATTTCGCACATCGTTGCCTACTACTCCGGCAAGAAAGAACCATTTGGATACATGGGCATGGTTTGAGCTATAATGGCCATCGGCCTGCTGGGGTTTATTGTCTGAGCCCACCACATATTCACGGTTGGCATGGATGTTGACACCCGGGCCTACTTTACATCCGCTACAATAATCATTGCTATTCCAACCGGTGTAAAAGTATTTAGCTGACTAGCAACCCTTCACGGAGGCTCGATCAAATGAGAGACCCCCCTTCTATGGGCCCTAGGATTTATCTTCTTATTTACCGTTGGAGGGCTCACGGGGATTGTACTCGCTAATTCATCCCTAGACATTGTCCTTCACGACACATACTACGTAGTAGCCCACTTCCACTATGTCCTATCAATGGGAGCTGTCTTTGCAATCGTTGCTGCCTTCGTACACTGATTTCCCCTATTCTCGGGCTACACTCTGCACAGCACTTGAACAAAAATCCACTTCGGAATCATATTTGTGGGGGTTAACTTAACCTTCTTCCCACAGCACTTCCTAGGGCTTGCAGGAATGCCCCGCCGATATTCTGACTACCCAGATGCCTATACCTTGTGGAACACCGTCTCGTCAATCGGCTCCCTCATTTCCCTAGTTGCAGTGACTATGTTCCTATTTATTATCTGAGAAGCATTTGCCTCTAAACGTGAGGTTCTATCAGTCGAGCTAGCCTCAACCAATGTGGAATGACTTCACGGCTGCCCTCCTCCCTACCACACATTTGAAGAGCCAGCATTCGTCCAAGTCCGAGGGCACTAACGAGAAAGGGAGGAATCGAACCCCCATAAACTGGTTTCAAGCCAGTCACGTAACCACTCTGCCACTTTCTTTATGAGACGCTAGTAAAGCTAGTGATTACACTGCCTTGTCAAGGCAGGAGCGTGGGTTGAACTCCCGCGCGTCTTACACAAATAATGGCACATCCCGCACAACTAGGTTTCCAAGACGCAGCTTCTCCCGTCATAGAAGAACTTCTTCACTTTCACGACCATGCACTAATAATCGTGTTTCTAATTAGCACCCTGGTATTATACATTATTGTTGCCATGGTCACCACCAAGCTAACTAACAAGTTTATTCTAGACTCCCAAGAGATCGAAATTATCTGAACAGTCCTTCCGGCAATTATTCTTATCTTGATCGCTCTTCCCTCTCTCCGAATTCTCTACCTAATGGATGAAATCAATGACCCACACCTGACGATTAAAGCCGTGGGCCATCAATGGTACTGAAGCTACGAATACACCGACTATGAAAACCTCGGATTTGACTCTTATATAATCCCCACCCAAGACCTCGCCCCCGGACAATTCCGCCTCCTCGAAGCAGACCATCGAATAGTTGTCCCTGTCGAATCCCCCATTCGAGTTCTGATCTCCGCCGACGATGTACTTCACTCATGGGCAGTCCCCGCACTCGGAATTAAAATGGACGCAGTCCCCGGCCGCTTAAATCAAACAGCTTTTATCACATCCCACCCCGGAGTGTTCTATGGCCAATGCTCAGAGATCTGTGGCGCCAATCACAGCTTTATGCCCATCGTAGTCGAAGCAGTCCCTCTGGAACATTTTGAAAACTGGTCCTCCCTAATACTTGAAGACGCCTCACTAAGAAGCTGAATTGGGCCTTAGCGTTAGCCTTTTAAGCTAAAGATTGGTGACTCCCGCCCACCCCTAGTGAAATGCCCCAGCTCAATCCTGCCCCCTGGATAGCCATTCTAATTTTCTCATGACTAATTTTCCTACTAATTCTCCCCGCAAAGGTGCTAGCCCACACCTTTCCTAATGACCCCTCGCCCCAGAGCACAGAAATACCAAAAATCGAAACCTGAACCTGACCTTGGCACTAAACTTATTTGAGCAATTCATAAGCCCCTCATTCCTAGGTGTACCTCTCATAGCCCTGGCCTTAATCCTACCCTGGGCCCTATTCCCTGCCCCCTCAGCACGATGACTAAGCAACCGACTGCTCACCCTACAGAGTTGATTTATTAACCGATTTTCATACCAGCTTCTCCTTCCAATAAACCAAGGAGGACACAAATGAGCCCTTCTATTCGCCGCACTTATACTCTACCTGGGGACTCTAAACATGCTTGGCCTTTTACCCTACACCTTTACACCAACCACTCAACTGTCCCTCAACATAGGAATTGCGGTCCCTCTATGGCTTGCAACCGTTATTATTGGCTTGCGAAACCAGCCTACAATAACCCTAGGACACCTTCCTCCAGAAGGCACTCCTACTGCCCTAATCCCAGTCCTGATCATCATCGAGACAATTAGCCTTTTCATCCGCCCCTTGGCACTGGGGGTCCGACTGACGGCAAACCTAACAGCCGGCCACCTGCTTATTCAACTAATCGGGACTGCCACATTTATCCTTCTGCCCATAATACCTATGGTGGGGGCCCTAACAACAATCCTCCTGTTCCTACTCACACTCCTTGAAGTCGCTGTTGCTATAATCCAAGCATATGTTTTCGTCCTACTCTTAAGCCTCTACCTCCAAGAGAACGTCTAATGGCCCACCAAGCACACGCATTCCACATAGTTGACCCCAGCCCATGACCTCTAACAGGCGCAGTCGCCGCCCTACTGATAACCTCAGGACTTGCAATCTGATTCCACTTTCACTCCACCACGCTAATATACGCCGGCCTGATCCTCCTGCTACTTACCATGCTCCAATGATGGCGGGACATTGTTCGAGAAGGCACCTTCCAAGGCCACCACACACCCCCCGTGCAAAAAGGCCTACGCTATGGTATAATCCTGTTTATTACCTCTGAGGTGTTTTTCTTCCTTGGATTCTTCTGGGCATTCTATCACTCCAGCCTAGCCCCTACCCCTGAGCTAGGAGGCTGCTGGCCCCCCACAGGCATTACCACTCTAGACCCATTTGAAGTCCCCCTCCTAAACACTGCTGTTCTTCTTGCATCAGGGGTAACAGTCACCTGGGCTCACCACAGCATTATAGAGGGCGAACGAGAGCAGGCAATTCACTCCCTAGCGCTAACAATTCTACTTGGCTTCTACTTCACTATTCTCCAAGCTCTTGAATACTACGAAGCCCCCTTCACGATTGCTGACGGCGTCTACGGCTCGACATTCTTCGTAGCAACGGGCTTCCACGGACTCCATGTTATCATTGGCACATCATTCCTTGCCATCTGTCTCATGCGCCACATCAAGTATCATTTTACATCAGAACATCACTTTGGATTTGAAGCTGCTGCCTGATACTGACACTTCGTGGATGTCGTCTGACTATTCCTCTACATCTCTATTTACTGATGAGGCTCATAATCTTTCTAGTATCAAAACAAGTACAAGTGACTTCCAATCACCAAGTCTTGGTTAGAATCCAAGGAAAGATAATGAACCTAGTTACAACAATTATCCTAATTACTACAGGTCTCTCAATCATCCTAGCCGTGGTCTCCTTCTGACTCCCCCAAATAAAACCCGACCACGAAAAGCTCTCCCCCTACGAGTGCGGCTTTGATCCCCTAGGATCCGCCCGGCTCCCGTTCTCCATCCGGTTCTTCCTTGTCGCCATCCTTTTCCTCCTCTTCGACCTAGAAATCGCCCTCCTCCTCCCTCTTCCCTGAGGCGACCAACTCTCCTCCCCCATGCTAACATTCTGCTGAGCATCAGTAGTACTTGTCCTCCTAACTACTGGCCTCATTTATGAGTGGCTTCAAGGAGGCCTTGAGTGGGCCGAATAGACGGCTAGTTTAATAAAAACATTTGATTTCGGCTCAAAAGCTTGTGGTTCAAGTCCACGACCGCCTAATGACCCCCGTTCACTTTGCCTTCTCATCAACCTTTATTCTAGGACTTTCGGGCTTAGCATTCAATCGAACACACCTCCTCTCCGCCCTTTTATGCTTAGAAGGCATAATACTCTCCTTGTTTATCGCCCTCTCCCTCTGGGCCCTGCAATTAAATGCCACCAATTTTTCTGCTTCCCCAATGCTCCTACTAGCATTTTCGGCCTGCGAAGCAAGTGCGGGACTAGCCCTTCTAGTTGCAACGGCCCGGACACATGGCACCGACCGCCTCCAAAGCTTAAATCTTCTCCAATGCTAAAAGTACTTATCCCCTCCCTCATGCTCATCCCCACAATCTGATTCTCCCAACCCAAATGACTATGACCAACAGCCCTTCTTCACAGCTCATTAATTGCCCTAATAAGCCTGACCTGACTAAAAAATGCCTCAGAGACAGGATGAACCCTCCTAAACCCCCTTATGGCCGTAGACCCACTTTCCACCCCCCTGCTAGTCCTGACCTGCTGACTCCTCCCCCTAATAATTCTCGCCAGCCAGAACCATACATCTACAGAACCAATCAACCGACAACGAACATTTATTGTCCTCCTGTCATCTCTCCTAATCTTCCTCATCCTAGCTTTCAGCGCTACCGAAATCATCATATTTTACATCATATTTGAAGCAACCCTTATCCCAACTCTCTTCCTCATCACGCGATGGGGAAATCAAGCAGAACGCCTCAATGCAGGCACCTACTTCCTATTTTACACACTGGCAGGTTCACTCCCTCTCTTAGTCGCCCTCCTCCTACTCCAAAACTCCACCGGCACCCTCTCCCTACTAACCCTCCAATACTCCACCCACATTCCCCTAGTCAGCTACGCTGACAAGCTATGATGAGCAGGCTGCCTAATAGCATTCCTTGTTAAAATACCACTCTACGGGGTTCACCTCTGACTCCCAAAAGCACACGTTGAAGCCCCCATCGCGGGCTCAATAGTCCTTGCCGCCGTTCTTCTGAAACTAGGGGGCTATGGCATGATGCGAGTACTGCCCATACTAGAACCTCTAACCAAAGAACTAAGCTACCCCTTCATCATCTTCGCTCTCTGGGGGGTGGTTATAACGGGCTCAATTTGTTTACGCCAGACAGACCTAAAATCACTCATCGCCTACTCATCAGTAAGTCACATAGGCCTAGTAGCAGGCGGCATTCTTATCCAGACACCATGGGGTCTTACAGGAGCTCTCATTCTCATGATCGCCCACGGACTGACTTCCTCAGCGCTGTTCTGCCTAGCCAACACCAACTACGAACGAACCCATAGCCGAACAATAATGCTAGCACGAGGCTTGCAAATTGCCCTTCCCCTTATAACAGCCTGATGATTTATCGCTAGCTTGGCGAATCTGGCCCTCCCGCCTCTCCCTAACCTGATGGGGGAACTCATAATCATCACCTCACTATTCGGCTGATCTTGATGAACCCTCGCCCTAACGGGAGCCGGCACACTAATCACAGCCGGCTATTCACTTTACATATTCCTAATAACCCAACGGGGTCCCATGCCAGCCCACATCCTAGCCCTAGACCCCCCTCACAGCCGAGAACACCTTCTGATGGCACTCCATCTGCTCCCTCTTATTCTTATAATTCTCAAGCCTGAGCTAATCTGAGGCTGGGCCGCCTGTAGATATAGTTTATAAAAACATTAGATTGTGATTCTAAAGACAGGGGTTAAAGCCCCCTTATCCACCGAGAGAGGCTCGCAGCAACGAAAACTGCTAATTTTCGTCTCCTTGGTTGGACCCCAGGGCTCACTCGCCCCGCTGCTAAAGGATAACAGCTGATCCATTGGTCTTAGGAACCAACCACTCTTGGTGCAAATCCAAGTAGCAGCTATGTACCTTACCCCCCTAGTAATAACCTCTAGTCTTATCGCTATCGTGGTCCTCCTATCCTACCCCTTACTTACCACTCTCAATCCCCTCCCTCGGCCCCAAAACTGAGCCCTCTCACAAGTTAAAACAGCAGTAAAACTTGCCTTTCTTGTCAGCCTCCTCCCCCTCTCCCTTTACCTCAATGAAGGGGCAGAAATCATTATCACGAACTGAAACTGAATGAACACCCTAACTTTTGACATTAACTTAAGCTTCAAATTCGACCACTACTCCACCATCTTTATACCAATCGCCCTATACGTCACCTGGTCCATTCTAGAGTTCGCATCCTGATACATACACGCCGACCCTAATATGAACCGATTTTTCAAATACCTTCTCATCTTCCTAATCGCCATAATAATCCTAGTCACTGCAAATAACATATTCCAACTCTTTATTGGGTGAGAGGGGGTGGGAATCATGTCATTCCTACTAATTGGCTGATGACACGGACGAGCTGACGCAAATACCGCCGCTCTCCAGGCAGTGCTATACAACCGAGTCGGAGACATCGGCCTAATTTTCGCTATAGCATGAATAGCAACTAACCTAAACTCCTGAGAAATACAACAAGTATTCTCAACTTCCAACAATACAGACCTGACCCTCCCACTTCTAGGCCTAATCTTAGCTGCTACCGGCAAATCCGCCCAATTTGGCCTTCACCCATGGCTTCCCTCCGCTATAGAAGGCCCCACACCAGTTTCCGCCCTACTACACTCCAGCACAATGGTTGTCGCAGGAATCTTCCTCCTTGTGCGAATAAGCCCCATCCTCGAAAACAATCAAACCGCACTAACAACATGTCTCTGCCTGGGAGCCCTCACCACCCTTTTTACCGCTACCTGTGCCCTGACCCAAAATGATATCAAAAAAATCGTTGCTTTCTCAACATCAAGCCAATTAGGACTAATAATGGTAACAATCGGTCTTAACCAACCCCAACTAGCGTTCCTCCATATCTGCACCCATGCATTCTTCAAAGCAATGCTGTTCCTATGCTCAGGCTCTATTATTCATAGCTTAAACGATGAACAGGATATCCGAAAAATAGGAGGCATACACCGTCTCACACCGTTTACATCCTCCTGCCTTACCATCGGCAGCCTCGCCCTCACAGGTACGCCCTTTCTCGCAGGCTTCTTCTCCAAAGATGCAATCATTGAAGCCCTGAACACTTCCCATCTCAACGCCTGAGCCCTTACCATCACCCTTCTCGCCACCTCCTTCACAGCAGTCTATAGTCTTCGAGTGGTATTTTTTGTATCCATGGGACACCCACGTTTCCCTCCCCTCTCCCCCATCAACGAAAATAACCCAGCAGTAATTTACCCAATCAAACGCCTAGCCTGAGGAAGCATCGTCGCAGGGCTACTTATCACCTCAAACATCCTTCCACTAAAAACACCAATGATAACTATACCCCCACTACTTAAACTAGCCGCCCTTATTGTAACTGTTACAGGCCTTCTCCTAGCTCTCGAACTAGCATCCCTATCGAATAAACAATTTAAACCAACCCCGTATCTGCCCTCCCACCACTTCTCCAACATGCTGGGCTTCTTCCCCCCAGTAATCCACCGCCTTACGCCAAAAATTAACCTTGTTCTAGGACAAGCAATTGCCAGCCAAACAATCGACCAAACCTGACTAGAAAAGACGGGCCCAAAAGCCATCTCTTCACTAAACACCCCTCTCATTACCACAACAAGCAACATCCAACAAGGAATGATCAAAACTTATGTTACCCTATTCCTACTGACACTCACCATTATAGTGCTGGCACTGCTAACTTAGACAGCCCGAAGAGTCCCACGACTCAGTCCGCGCGTTAACTCCAGGACTACAAATAAGGCTAAAAGCAAAACCCACGCACTAATAACCAGCATTCCACCCCCCAAAGAGTACATTAAAGCTACTCCCTCCGTGTCCCCCCGAGCTACTGAAAATTCACCAAACTCATCCACCGACACCCAAGAACTTTCATATCACCCCGCCCAAAATACACCAGACACTAAACACACACCCGCCACATAAATTAACATACTCACCACTACCGGATAGCTGCCTCAGCTCTCCGGATATGGCTCAGCAGCCAAAGCCGCCGAATATGCAAAAACTACCAACATCCCCCCCAAATAAATTAAGAAGAGAACCAGTGATAAAAACGAACCCCCATGACTCGCTAAAACCCCACATCCAAAACCAGCAACTACAACTAACCCTAAGGCAGCAAAATACGGAGAAGGATTCGAGGCAACCGCTACCAAGCCCAAAATCAAACCAACAAGCATCACTATCATAAGAAAAAACATAAATTCCCATCAGGACTTTAACCAGAACTAGCGACTCGAAAAACCACCGTTGTAATTCAACTACAGGAACCTATAATGACAAGCCTCCGTAAAACTCACCCCCTACTAAAAATCGCCAACAACGCATTAGTTGACCTCCCCGCCCCCTCAAATATCTCAATATGATGGAACTTCGGCTCTCTCCTAGGCCTATGCCTCATCATGCAAATCTTAACAGGACTTTTCCTTGCTATACACTACACCTCTGATATCGCCACAGCTTTCTCATCCGTAGTCCACATCTGCCGAGACGTCAATTACGGCTGATTAATCCGAAACCTTCATGCTAACGGCGCATCCTTCTTTTTTATCTGCATTTACCCGCACATCGGACGAGGCCTCTATTACGGCTCATACCTCTACAAAGAAACCTGAAATATTGGAGTTGTCCTCCTCCTCCTCGTTATAATAACAGCCTTCGTTGGGTATGTCTTACCCTGAGGCCAAACGTCCTTCTGAGGGGCAACCGTCATCACCAACCTCCTTTCCGCCGTCCCTTATGTCGGAAGTACCCTAGTCCAATGAATCTGAGGCGGATTCTCAGTTGATAATGCCACCCTCACCCGCTTCTTTGCCTTCCACTTCCTTCTCCCCTTCGTCATCGCAGCCGCAACACTCATCCACCTACTGTTCCTTCACGAAACAGGCTCCAACAACCCCCTAGGAGTCAACTCGGACACAGATAAAATCTCCTTCCACCCATACTTTTCATACAAAGATCTCCTAGGCTTCGCAGCAGTCCTCATCGCACTAACCTCCTTGGCACTATTCTCACCTAACCTTCTGGGTGACCCAGACAACTTCACCCCAGCAAACCCCCTTGTTACTCCTCCACATATCAAGCCCGAATGATACTTCCTATTTGCATACGCTATCCTACGCTCAATCCCCAACAAACTAGGAGGGGTGCTCGCCCTACTAGCCTCCATTCTAGTACTTATAGTCGTCCCCATCCTCCACACATCTAAACAACGAGGCCTAGCCTTCCGACCCCCCGCTCAATTCCTCTTTTGAGCCCTGGTTGCAAACGTTGTAGTCCTGACCTGAATCGGTGGGATGCCGGTCGAACACCCCTACATCATCATTGGACAAATCGCCTCCTTCCTATACTTCTTCCTATTTCTAACACTTACCCCCTTAACAGGATGAGCAGAAAATAAAACCCTAAAATGAACCTGCGCTAGTAGCTCAATCAGAGCTCCGGTCTTGTAAGCCGGACGTTGGAGGTTAAAATCCCCCCTGCCGCTCAAAGAAAGGGGATTTTAACCCATATCACTAACTCCCAAAGCTAGTATTTTAATTCAAACTATTCCTTGACAACAGTAAGTAGTACCATAGGACAAATCAAACTACTACCTGCCACACTACCTATCATGGTTGTGGCCCCCCGGTATAACTAATTATGTAATATAGTACATAATTAAGCTTATGTCTTTATATCATGAATATAAATTCTCTATTTACATTTCATTTGTATTGAAAATACAAACTGTAACAAAGAATTGCATCGGTTTATCTCTTCGTACACTCATTTATTGATGTGAGGGACAGTTACTAGTGGGGGTCGCACTTAATGATTTATTCCTGGCATTTGGTTCCTATTTCAGGGCCATAAAATTCTTTGTACCCATAGATTTATTGAAGCTTGCATGAATGAATGGTGTCATACATGTGAAGCATAACCCAACATGCAAAGCACTCTTTTCAGGATGTTAGGGGTTTTTTATTTTTATTTCCTTTCCTCTTGCATTTCAGAGTGAAAACTCAATATGTCCCTTAAGGTTGAACAGTTTTCTTGAAATGAGTTAAGTATCTTTAAATGTTGAAGGATATTTACTGAAGAATTACATTTAAATATATCAGGGACATAAGTATTTATAAATATTCCCTACATACTCCTGAAATTCCCCAGGGTATCATCCATTATGATTATAATCCCCCCCCCCCCCCCCTTAAATGACTGGGATGTCGGGAGAAAATGAACTTTGGACCCAAAATATGTCCTTACATGCTTCTATAACAACTATTTCTGCTCTATTATAATGGCTTTGTATATACTATTATAATAGTATAT